ATCTTGATACCACCAGGAACGGTAAAAACACATTCTAAGGAATCAAAAAAAGTGAAAAATTGGATCTATATCCAACGAATCACACCTACCAAAAAAAAGTATTTTGTTTTGGTTCGACCAGTAATCATATATGAGATAGCGAACGGTATCAATTTAGAAACACTTTTCACCGCGGATCTATTGCAGGAAAAGGATAATCTGAAACTTCGAGTTGTCAATTATATTCTTTATGGAAATAGTAAACCAATTCGGGGAATTTCTGACACAAGTATTCAATTAATTCGTACTTGTTTAGTCTTGAATTGGGATCAAGACAAAAAAAGTTCTTCTATCGAGGAGGCCCGCGCTTCTTTTGTTGAAGTAAGCACAAATGGTCTGATTCGTGATTTCCTAAGAATCGATCTATTGAAATCCAAAATTTCATATATCAGGAGTAGAACTAGAAAAAGGGATGATCCATCAGGTTTCGGACCGATCTCTAATAATGGATCAGATCCCACCAATATTAATCCATTTTATCCCAGTTATTCCAAGGCAAGGATTCAACAATCACTTAAACAAAATCACGGAACTATTAGTACGTTATTGAATAGAAATAAGGAATGTCAATTTTTGCTAATTTTGTCATCATCTAATTGTTTTCGAATGGATGCATTAAATCATGTAAAAGATCACAATGTAATAAAAGAATCAATTAAAAGAGATCCTATAATTTCAATTCAAAATTCGTTGGGCCCATTAGGAACAGCCCTTCAAATTGCAAATTTTGATTTATTAAACCATTTCAATTTAATAACTCATAATCAGATCTCCATAACTAAATATTTGAAACTTGACAATTTAAAAGAGACTTTTCAAGTACTTAAATATTATTTAATGGATGAAACCGGGAGAATTGTTAATCCCGATCCATGCAGTAAGAGTGTTTTGAATCCATTCACTTTGAATTGGTATTTTCTCCATTATAATTATCATCCTAATGATTGTGAATCTTTCTTCACAATAATTAGACTGGGACAATTTATTTGTGAAAATGTATGTATTGCCAAAAGCGGACCACATCTAAAATCGGGTCAAGTTATAATTGTTCACATTGACTCTGTAGTAATAAGATCGGCTAAGCCTTATTTAGCCACGCCAGGAGCAACCGTTCATGGCCATTATGGAGAAATCCTTTACGAAGGAGCTACATTAGTTACATTTATATATGAAAAATCGCGATCTGGTGATATAACGCAGGGTCTTCCAAAAGTGGAACAAGTGTTAGAAGTACGTTCAATTGATTCAATATCGATAAACCTAGAAAAGAGAGTTGAGGGTTGGAACGAGTGTATAACAAGAATTTTTGGAATTCCTTGGAGATTCTTGATTGGTGCTGAGTTAACTATCGTGCAAAGTCGTATCTCTTTGGTTAATAAGATCCAAAAAGTTTATCGATCTCAAGGGGTGCAGATCCATAATAGGCATATAGAAATTATTGTACGGCAAATAACATCAAAAGTATTGGTTTCAGAAGATGGAATGTCTAATGTTTTTTCACCCGGAGAACTAATTGGATTGTTCCGAGCAGAACGAACGGGACGCGCTTTGGAAGAAGCCATCTGTTACCGACCCATATTATTGGGAATAACGCGAGCATCTCTGAATACTCAAAGTTTCATATCCGAGGCGAGTTTTCAAGAAACTGCTCGCGTTTTAGCAAAAGCTGCTCTCCGCGGTCGTATCGATTGGTTGAAAGGCCTAAAAGAAAACGTTGTTCTAGGCGGTATGATACCCGTCGGTACCGGATTCAAAAGATTCGTGCAAGGCTCAAGGAAACATAAAAAGATGCCTTTGAACAGCAAAAAGAAGAATTTATTCGAGGGGGAATTTAGAGATAGAGATTTTTTATTCCACCAGAGAGAGTTATTTGATTCTTGCATTTCAAGAAATTTCTATGATACATCAGAATAAGCATTTCTAGGATTTAATGATTCCTAAGAGCGGATTCATCCTTTTATTTTATTTTAATTAATCGTGGTCCTGTGATTTGTTTCATGTGATTTATTAATAGTAATAAAGAAAATAAGGAATAGAATGAAATTAATTGCTTGGATCGTATATCAACATCCAATCTCCGGGAAAAGATAAGGTTCCATCGGAACAATTATTTATTTCAGGGTACACCCTCTCTCTTTTTCTTTGTTTGAAAAAGAAAGAGAGAGAGAGAGGAAGTGTGGGTAAAAATGATAAAAAGATATTGGAACATTAATTTAGAAGAGATGATGAAAGCGGGAGTTCATTTTGGTCATGGTACTAGAAAATGGAACCCAAGAATGGCCCCTTATATCTCTGCAAAATGTAAAGGTATTCATATTACAAATCTTACTAGAACTGCTCGTTTTTTATCAGAAGCTTGTGATTTAGTTTTTGATGCAGCAAGCAAGAGAAAACAATTCTTAATTGTTGGTACCAAAAATAAAGCAGCGGATTCAGTAGCCCGGGCTGCAATAAAGGCTCGGTGTCATTATGTTAATAAAAAATGGCTCGGCGGTATTTTAACGAATTGGTCTACTACAGAAACTAGACTTCAAAAGTTCAGGGACTTGAGAATGGAACAAAAGACCGGTAGACTCAATCGTCTTCCGAAAGGAGATGGGACTCGATTGAAGAGACAGTTAGCTCACTTGCAAACATATCTGGGTGGGATTAAATATATGACAGGGTTACCCGATATTGTAATACTCGTTGATCAGCAAGAAGAATATACGGCTCTTCGGGAATGTATCACTTTGGGAATTCCAACCATTTGTTTAATTGATACAAACTGTGACCCGGATCTCGCAGATATTTCGATTCCAGCGAATGATGACGCTATAGCTTCAATCCGATTAATTCTTAATAAATTAGTATTTGCAATTTGTGAGGGTCGTTCTAGCTATATACGAAATTCCTGATTAATAATAAGATAGATTAATAATAAGATAAAGAAATTATTTTGTGAACTCCATATATTTATGGATATATAATCGGTTACTATTTGTCAATCGTGCAAAAGAGATAAAAATAAATAGCTATATTATGTGATTTGTTGGTATTTAAAATATACAATTTTAGTAGTCAAATAAAAAAAAACGATGGTTGAATCAAAATAATTCCTTTTAAAGTTTTCTTTCAGGGGGTAGTATGAATGTTCTATCATGTTCCATCAACATCCTAAAAGGGTTATATGATATATCTGGTGTGGAAGTAGGCCAGCATTTCTATTGGAAAATAGGAGGTTTCCAAGTACACGCCCAAGTACTTATTACTTCTTGGGTTGTAATTGCTATCTTATTAGGTTCAGCCGTTGTAACTGTTCGGAACCCCAAAACCATTCCAACTGGCGGTCAGAATTTCTTAGAATATATCCTTGAATTCATTCGAGATGTGAGCCAAACTCAGATCGGAGAGGAATACGGCCCATGGGTCCCCTTTATTGGAACGATGTTTCTATTTATTTTTGTTTCTAATTGGGCGGGTGCACTTTTACCTTGGAAGATTATAGAGTTACCTCATGGGGAGTTAGCTGCACCTACGAATGATATAAATACTACCGTTGCTTTAGCTTTACTTACGTCAATAGCCTATTTTTATGCGGGCCTTAGCAAAAAAGGATTAGGTTATTTCAGTAAATACATTCAACCAACTCCAATTCTTTTACCCATTAACATTTTAGAAGATTTCACAAAACCCTTATCACTTAGCTTTCGACTTTTCGGAAATATATTAGCGGATGAATTAGTAGTTGTTGTTCTTGTTTCTTTAGTACCTTCAGTGGTTCCTATACCTGTCATGTTCCTTGGGTTATTTACAAGTGGTATTCAAGCTCTTATTTTTGCAACTTTAGCTGCGGCTTATATAGGCGAATCCATTGAGGGGCATCATTAACGAATTTTGTTTTGAAATAGACTTTTTTATCTTATAGTCTAAGGCAATCTATTCTTGTTCAAGATAATCTACTTATACTTAGTGAACAGAAATATACACATAAATAGAAAAAAAGTTTATAACGATCTAAAGGAATAGTAAAAACAAAAAGGAAAGAAATCTAAAAGAGTTTTGTCCTAAACGATCTTTTTCCTAGAATTCGTTTGAATCATTTATACCCTCGTCCAATCAATTTTTTTTTTTGCTTGATTATTTTGTTCATTCAATTCCAATCCAATTTTAGGAGTCATAATCTGAATAAGAGTTGTTTCCAACATGTGCTTAAAAAAAGGGGTTTTCTATAGAGATAGAGCTATTTCACTCGGTTTTATTCAATTCAATAGATTGACTAATAATAAAATATTAATAAATTATAAAAAAAAAAAATAATAAAATAACTTACAAGAAAACAAAGACTTATATTTCTATGCAATGATTCAGACTAATGAATTTGTCCATTTAGATTGATTGTATCCAAGTGGGATAATGATAAGGAAGAGAATAAAAAAAAATGAGATTCAGAAAAAATGGATTATTATTATTTACAAGAGTGAAATCAAACTAAGTTTATGGAATATATATATAAATAATGGAATAATGGCTATAACTCAATTTTCTTTTTGTGAATATTTCAGCATCTAAAAATTTATTTTAGAATCCGATTGAATTTAAGATACGAATAGTTGGTTTACGTTATGGAAGAAAGACGTGTATATGCAATATTAACTATTTATATAGTTAGATATTCGTTAAAAGATAGGTCGTCTAAAAGATATATCTAATCTGCTCTGGAGATTTCGATAGGGATTTCACTAAAAATCCTTCCTTTTCGTTTGGAACTGGGAATTCAATATTGAATAATTGAATAAAGAGATTAAATCAAGAAAAAGAATGAATAGTTCGAAATTTATTGGTTGATTGTATCATTAACCATTTTTTTTTTGGTGCGAGGAACTTATCATGAATCCATTGATTTCTGCCGCTTCCGTTATTGCTGCTGGGTTGGCTGTTGGGCTTGCTTCTATTGGACCTGGGGTTGGTCAAGGTACTGC